AGAGTAGGATAAAGTACAATAATTTAATTCTAAAGATAATAAAGGCTTTGTTACGTTTCCACATCAAAGTAAAATATAGTACTTAGTTCTTTTTTCTTTCATTTAATGCCTATTGGTGTTCCAAAAGTACCTTTTCGAAGTCCTGGAGAGGAAGATGCATCTTGGGTTGACATATAGTGCGACTTGTCAGATATATTGGGTCATATGGGATTTTCCCGTTTTCTCCCCAATCGAGATATCCTCTGTTTCGCCCACGAAAGATTCATTGAATCATCAAAAATTTGGAGCGTGAAGTGCAATTAGATCCATTTTTGGGGGGGATTCGAATTATTATTACTATTCTAAATTAGAAGAATTTATGGTTGGCTTAGTTGGACTACTACATTGAAGTATCCAGGCTCCGTTTAAAAAAACCAAGTAGTCTATATCATAAAGGATTCCTATTTCCTATTCTTAAAAAAATCCTTTTTTGTAAGTAGAAGTTATTTCAAACTCTTATGTTAATCAATCAATCGAGTAATATGCATGAAGCCGTCAACTATTTTACGGAATGCGTGAATTGAAAAAAAAAAAGAAGGGATAACAAAAAGAAGTGGTAATGGGAGCATTTGTACTATATGTGCAAATCAAAATCGGGCGGATCTTTACCCGGAGTAGAGCATAAACCTAAAAAGATTAAAGAGGCCCATTTAAGAACAAGAAAATGACATCGTGATTTGGATTGAATCTCGATGAAACAATCCATCAATGAAAAGTTAATTGGATAAGTTTATTTTATATTATACGTTATAAATATAATAAATATAAGGATAAAGAAAGGAACACAAACTCATGTTTCGTGAAAAATAAAAGAAAATCCTTTTATTATAAGTTATTGCTTATATATAAGTTATTGCTATTGCTATGAAAAAAGAAAAAGTATTGGAATCTACACATTGATTCTCTTTTTTTTTGAACCGTATGCGTCAAAAGGCGCCTGTACGGTTCCTGGGGGATACAATTTGACCCTAATCAACCGACTTTATCGAGAAAGATTACTTTTTTTAGGTCAAGAGGTTGATAGCGAGATCTCAAATCAACTTATTGGTCTTATGATATATCTTAGTATCGAGGATGATACTAAAGATCTGTATTTGTTTATAAACTCTCCTGGCGGATGGGTAATACCGGGGGTGGCTCTTTATGATACTATGCAATTTGTGCTACCAGATGTACATACAATATGCATGGGATCAGCCGCTTCAATGGGATCTTTTATCCTGGTCGGAGGAGAAATTACCAAACGTTTAGCATTCCCTCACGCTTGGCGCCAATGAGGCTTTTATTTGACAGAAAAAAGAAGACTATGCCTTCGCCATATGAAATATGAATATTAAGTAATAATAGCATGGCACTTTGAATTCGATATAAGAAATTTTGTTTTCGAAACATTAGATTAGATTATGTATCGAGAGAGTAATATGAGAAAAAGGTATTTCCTATTTTATTATCGGAAGTCCAGTTCAGCGTCACAAACTTTTTTTCACACCAGAGGTCTCTTAAGAATATTTTTTAGAGAGTATAGAGCGAAAAAAAACAAGATTCTTTTTTCCTTAGTTTATTTGATCAAACAAAAAAGCAACTTTGGGATTGCTGAATAACAGACAAATCACAGACAAAAAAATATAATAAATATAGAAAGCAACGGAGCCATCATAGTATTTTTGAATTCCTCCGAAAGGAAGGGTGGTAAGTTGATCATTTACCTATCGGGGTCTGATCGATCCTATTTTTTTAGGTAAGGGTCAATTTGATTGTAGAGCCGTATGCAATGCATAATGCCCGTACGGTTGTTCGATTCTATCTTTTTTTTTTCTTGTTATTCTTTTATTACTTTCTTTTATCTTCCCCTCATCTAGAGAAACCTTTTATTATCTTATATCATCAGGGTAATGATCCATCAACCTGCTGGTTCTTTTTCTGAAGTAGCAACGGGAGAATTCATCCTGGAAGTGGGAGAACTGCTGAAACTACGTGAAACCCTGACAAGGGTTTATGTACAAAGAACGGGCAAACCCTTATGGGTTGTATCCGAAGACATGGAAAGAGATGTTTTTATGTCAGCAACAGAGGCCCAAGCTTATGGAATTGTTGATCTTGTAGCGGTTGAATGACAATAGCCTGGATTTCGCGTCAATTCGTAATTTCAAATTAACCCTGCCGAGTTTCATTTTAATATTCTATGATGAATGATTTTTATTTCCTATTCTATTGAATAAAAGTAATTCATAATCATCCGGTTAGGATCGATCTAAACCAGCCCATTATGTATATGATTCAACATGCCAACGATTAAACAACTTATTAGAAATACAAGACAGCCAATTAGAAATGTCACAAAATCCCCCGCGCTTCGGGGATGCCCTCAGCGTCGAGGAACATGTACTAGGGTGTATGTGCGACTCGTTCAGATCATGAACTAGAACAAAGGAAAGAGAACAATGTTCAAATAAAAATGATC